CATGACCACTTGATAAAATGTGGAGGAAAGTAGGACAAATGGCCGATACTACTGGAAGGATTCCTCTTTGGATAATAGGTACTGTAGCCGGTATTCTTGTGATCGGTTTAATCGGTATTTTCTTTTATGGTTCATATTCCGGATTAGGTTCATCCCTGTAATAATCGGATGAGCTGAGTTGTAGACATGAAAGCATAAGAACTCAACGGGATCCCCCTCGAATCAGACAAGGAAAGAGGGGGTAAGTCCCGTTGAGTTCTTAATAATCATAATATTTTTTTTTAGAGATGTTTCAAAAACCTCCACCTTTTCTGATGATGTTTTTAAAAAATGAACTTCGTTAATTGATTCAGAACATCTGTTACTCAATAGTATCTGTCAATACTTAAAACAAAGAAGGAATCACTCGATTTACCCTTTTTGGATGACTCACAATTATATATAAATAGAATATATTTCTATCAATCAGATATCATGCAAACCCTTTCTATACTAATAGAATAGAACCTTACTCCATTTAATCTAATAAATATTTAATCTAATAAAAGTGAAATTTTTTTTTATAAGTTCGTTGAAATTGAAGAAGTTCTATATTGCTCAATAAATTGACCTATATTTATTTGTCCACTACCACTATGTTACGTAAGAAATCTAAAAAAGGGTTATGATAAAATAAACCTATATAAAATAAAATGAAAACTACAAATATCCATTTTTTACGAACGGGATCGAGAATCTTTATTAATTCGACACAAGAAAGGGTTGGGTAAAATTCCGTTTCTTGTGTCAAGGACTAGGAGACGAACAATCTCCCCTAAAATCCTTTGTTCCTCTCATTTATACTTTGGTTTCTATTCTCCGCTTATTTATCTTTTGTTTTGATTCTAGTCAAATATAAAACTATTGATTCATTCTATATCATACCGTTTCAATTTGGATTGAAAAAACAAATAAATAAAGAAGAGTTAAGTAAAACAGTCGCCTTCACAATATACTATGACCAGGAATGCGGTATTAAGTAATTCCCGAAATCCGGTAGAATTAAAGAATATAAATAAGCAAAATTTTTTGATCATACATAATTCCCAACAAAAATTTGTTTATTTTTAGAGCTTGATGTTGATAAATCCGCAGATCTAGAAATTCATTTCGGACAATTGAACCTTCTCAAACTGTTTCTTTTTAAGAACCAAAAAGATTTGTGCCAAAATAACAGATGCCAAGAAGAGCAAAAGACCTTGGACACGTAATGGATCTTGAAGTACTATTTCCGCATCTCCCTGACCAAATCCACCCACATTAGGATTACTCGTTAATGGTTGATCAAGTTTGATGGATTCGCCCTCTGAAACAAGAAGTTCCGGTCCTGGAGGGATAATATCAACCACTTGACGTCCATCCGATGCATCCGCTATGGTTATTTCGTACCCCCCTTTTTCTTTTCGTATTATTTTGCTTACTATACCTGCTGCTGTAGCATTATAAACATTATTGTTACTCTTGCTCCCGTCGGGATAAATCTGACCCCTTCCCCTGTTCCCGCCTACATATATGGGATATTTTAAGAAGTGCACATCTTTCTTAGTAGCGGGGTCCGGGGAAAGAATAGGAAAGGTGATTTCACTATATTTCTGACCAGGAACCGGACCTATCACAAGAATATTTTTTTTAGTGGGACGATAGCTCTGAAAAGAAAGATTTCCTATCTTTTCTTTAATCTCGGGCGAAATACGATCGGGAGGGGCTAATTCAAACCCCTCGGGTAAAATAAGAACAGCCCCGACATTCAAAGCTCCTTTTTTACCATTAGCAAGAACTTGTTTCAGTTGCAGATCATAAGGAATTCGAACAACTGCTTCAAATACAGTATCAGGAAGTACCGCTTGTGGAACCTCGATATCCACGGGTTTATTAGCTAAATGGCAATTGGCACATACAATACGGCCAGTCGCTTCTCGTGGATTTTCATAACCCTGCTGTGCAAAAATGGGATATGCATTTGAAAGGGGTGCCTGGGTTAGTATATATATCATGAGCGATACGGAAATGGATCGAGTAATCTCTTTCTTTATCCAAGAAAAGGTATTTTTAGTTTGCATGGTCCAATCATTGATCCCGAAAATTTCTACAATAAAATTAGGTAGGTCGCTAGTATAGTTCCCTATCTATAATTTTGCTATTTACTTAAATATTAAATATAAATAATTTTACTGGAATATTGGAGGAATCCCTTGGATGGGTAGTAAGTACAATTTTGAATGTTTTGCTTATGTACAAAGTAACAAATATTATAATTGGATCGTTCGATCACTTTTCAGTCATTCATTGAATGATAAATCACTACAAGTGAAGGAGATACACGATTTAAATAACGAAAGATCCAATATTTAAAAATTGTATCTAAAATGACTGGAAAAGTAGAAACAAGACCGGATATAATTTGATCATTATGAGCAAATCCAAAATCTTTGTAGACAGAGCCAATCATTAATTCCCAACCGTGGGGCGAATGGAATCCTATACATAAATCAGTTAATAAAAGAATAGAAAAAGCTTTTATTGTGTCGCTTAAGTTGTATAGGAATTCTTGAAACCAAGAGTTAAGAATAACAAGTTCTTCATTACCTAGAATAGAATAACCACTTAGAATACCGAAACAGATTATATTTGTCGAGAAGTGTAAAATTGTATGGATGCGATCCTCGTTGTGCATCTTGATCAATTGGATCGTTTCTTTGTAGATTTCGATGCGAGGCTTTTGTAAATGTGTTTCCGGGTATTCCTTTATCATTTCGTCCAAACGTAAGAGTTCCTCTAAGTCTATGAATTCTTTTAGAATACTCTTTTCTTGAATATCATTCAAAAAAATTTCGGATTGCCTAGTATTCCACCAATTAGTAAACCAAGATTCCAGACTTTTATTAAATGAGAGAGAGATCCACCAAGGCAAAAATACTATAGATGCAAGATATAGAAGGGAAATTAATACTTTCTTTTTTGCCATTTTTTCGTCTGTGAATTTAAAAATTTTTAATGAACGCACCTCATTCGTCGACTCTATATGATACTAATATTTCTATCAAGCATAAGTTCTATTACAAATCAAGCATAAGTTCTATTACAAGTCATCGATGTATTTCCGGATTTTTTTGTGATTCAGTACAGCGGTTAGTCCTTGAATTTAGAAAGAATATAGAATAAGAAAGAGCCCTCTTCAAATTAATAGTAGTCAGATTTCGAGACGAAAGAACTCCCGTTCTATCAAAATATCAAATATTTAGAAAAAAAAATTCTTTACTTTATGATTTATGATGAAATGTTTTGTTTTGATATATGATGAATCTATCATTTAGATTTGTTACTGAATTGAGTTAAGTGGATTTACATACGCATAAAAAAAATTGTGGACATAAACAATTTAGTTTTAGAATTGTTTCATATACGTTTGCTTTGGCTCGAGTAAGCGTTCTGAAGAAACTTCAGTTAAGTTATGCTATAGAAAAAAAGATGATTCTTGAGTTTTTTATCTCTTGCAAAGTATTCATTCTTCAGTTCCTTTTTTCAAAATACTTCAATTGGTACACGCAAGAAATAGGCCAATTCAGCAGCTTTTTGCTCAATCTCTCGTGGAGTAAAATTCTCATCAGTACGAGTCAAGGGAATGGCTCCTTGTCCTTTTATTTCCATATAAAGGACACGACGAGCATAAATACCCTCTTTAATTTCTATTCTGATGGACTGAATGTCTTTCATAAGGAATCGGAGGAATATGCGACGATTTTTTCCAGGAAATCCCCAACGAAAAATACACACTATGCCCTCTTTTATATCGAATCGATCATAACCACTACCTACATTCCACGAAATTGTGCACCACAAATAGGAGCTAATAAAAAGACCTGCGATCCCATAGAAAGACATCACGATACCTTGTGGAAAAAAAATTATTTGCTGAGAAGGAAATAAAGATATAAAATTCCTACCAAAATAACTGGACGTTCCAACCAATAAAAACCCTAATGAACCTAAAAAAAGAATAAAGGCCCAACAGAAATTACTTGTTTTTCGAGACCCCGCTATAAGTTCTACCCATATACGTTCTGATCGCCAACTCATACTCTAACTAGACCTAGTTGCATTTTATTGGAATTGGGAGAATAACAAAAATAATTTTTTTTTTACTTTTTTTTGTTTCCGAAGTAACTCTCATCAACCAGCACTATTATGATGTGAACCTTTAGGGATAATTCATCGAATTTCTTAGATCCAAACTAAAATAATAACATCCCTTTCATATGATTTCCTAATACATATAGATATATTGACTTTACATTTCAGAAATTCTCCCCGATCCCGATCTATTTGAAAATAGTTATAATTCATTTATCATGTTTACACATACATAAGAGCTTATGCCCGAAGGAAGCCGCATATTATACCATATTTTACTAAATAGATATCCGTGTTATGATCCAAGTAAGTCTTGAAAAAAAAAATATATATATATAAGATTTGTCCTTGTTGTATCTAAAAAATCTTGTTTTTTTGAACATAAAGAGATAAAGAAGCCATTGCAATTGCCGGAAATACTAAGCCCACTAAAGGCACAAAAATGGAGGGGAGACTGTTGAGAGTTATCATAGAATGGGTACCTCGATTTAATATTTGTACCTGTTATTTATTGTTATATTTATTGTTTTATATTTATATTTATTGTTTTATATTTGAACCTTATCCTTATATTGTTATAAAGATATCTTATAATTCATATATAATTGTTATATTATACTAAGTATACCTAAGTGAGTATATATATACTTAATAGGGATAGGGAGTCTATAAGTATATGTTTTAAGAAATATATATTAATTTAAGAAATATATATTAATTAATAAAATACAATAAATATATAAATAAATGGACCTATTCATCTTTCTACATGTTTCTACATGAAATATATATATACGATAATCCACCCTTTTTATATTCGTATTAGTAGT